TCTACCTGCTGAGCTATCCCGACCATTTCCGACGCGCCTTCTTTCTAATTTTAGTAAATGACTTGAGTCTATGTCAATAAAAGTCAATAAAAAAAAAAAGATATTCTAAAGCTATTCTAAAGTCTTATCATTGTTAATCATTCCAATTTTATTTTAAAAGGGATTCCTTGTTTTACTCAAAGAAGTTCGTTTGGATGTCTATCCTATCTATCACAAAACTTGTGAAAAGAAATGAAAAGAAAAAATGCAGCCCGGATACATTTGTGAAAAACTCGAATAAATGAGAAAAATAAATGAGAAAGATAACGAATTTTGAATCGTTAACGAAAAGAGAGAATAAGATAAACAATTAGGGAGTCGGGTGGGCCCCTTTTTGGGGATAGAGGGACTTGAACCCTCACGATTTCTAAAGTCGACGGATTTTCCTTTTACTATAAATTTCTTTGTTGTCGATATTGACATGTAGAATGGGACTCTATCTTTACTCTCGTCCAATTAATCAGCAGATTCTGGGGTGAATGATCTGATCAATGAATATTCGATCCTTTCGTCAACTTGGAATCGATTCAAATCAAAGCAATTTTTTTTTTTTTATTATTATTTGATATTTGAATTATTAATTATTTCATTTTTCATATAACATAGAAAAAAATACAGATTTGGGTCGGTTGTCATTAATCATTTGAGATAGTATTTCAGTACGTATGCCTATGTATTATGTATATAGGGTTATACTTTACTTTACCTTTCTTTTTTTCTGGAATTTTAACTTTAGCAGAAGGATTCCCTTACTTGTACTTGACTAATGCAACGCAGTCAACTCTATTTGTTAGAACAACTTCCATTGAGTCTCTGCACCTATCCTTTTGTATTCTTATTCTGTCTTTATGAACCTTTGTTTGTTTTCGAAAAATAGGATTTGGCTCAGGATTGCCCCTTTTTTTTCCGGGGTTTCTCTGAATTTGAAAGTTATCACTTAGTAAGTTTCCATACTAAGGCTCAATTCAATTAAGTCCGTAGCGTCTACCAATTTCGCCATATCCCCTCTTTTTTTTGTGTTTTGAGATTCAAATCTTATTATTATGTTATTATGTCATTCCCTTTTTTCTTTCATTTCTATTCTATTCTACTGGAACTGTTAAAGTCATTAGATACCGATTCCTATATTCCTATATTCCTAGAATAGTGTTTCCTCTTATTTTAATATTTTATTTGATTTCTTGTCTAGCCTCTTTCATATCTATTTTGGACCCCTAATTTGGTCTAATCAGAAATCATTCTATCATTTCTGTATCCGCAATTCAATAATTCAATATAGATGCATATATACCACATTTATTCTATATGTTTTTCTTCGAATCATTTTTATTGTGCAATTTTGAATACTCGAACGGTCAATTCTTTTCTTTTTTTTTTATATATTCAGTTCATTTTTCTATATTCATTTAATTTAATTATTAATTACTACGAATGAAAAGTGAATAGCTAAGGTTCCAGTAGTTTACTAAATTCCTGTGCATGTACAATTTCTGTTATGTGAGCCCGCTTAGCTCAGAGGTTAGAGCATCGCATTTGTAATGCGATGGTCATCGGTTCGATTCCGATAGCTGGCTTTTTTTTTTCTATTTTTTTTTTATTCTATATACATTCTTTGTGTATACTTTGTATATATACAATAAGGTCCGGATATTGATAGAATCCATCTCATTTGTAGTATATCAGTATTTTTTGTAGTATAATACTTCAGTAGATTTTGCCTCATTTATCATATTTATTCTTTAGTTCAGTTTTAATTTAGGTTTATGAAATTTCAATAAAATAAAGAAAATAAGGAGTCTTTATGTCACGTTACCGAGGGCCTCGTTTCAAAAAAATACGCCGTCTGGGGGCTTTACCGGGACTAACTAGTAAAAGGCCTAGAGCCGGGAGCGATCTTAGAAATCAATCGCGCGCCGGTAAAAAATCTCAATATCGTATTCGTTTAGAAGAAAAACAAAAATTGCGTTTTCATTATGGTCTTACAGAACGACAATTGCTTAAATACGTTCGTATCGCCGCAAAAGCCAAAGGGTCAACAGGTCAGGTTTTACTACAATTACTTGAAATGCGTTTGGATAACATCCTTTTTCGATTAGGTATGGCGTCAACTATTCCTCGAGCCCGCCAATTAGTTAACCATAGACATATTTTAGTTAATGATCGTATAGTAGATATACCAAGTTATCGCTGCAAACCCCGCGATATTATTACAGCGAAGGATGAACAAAAATCTAGAGTTATGATTCAAAATTCTCTTGATTCATTCCCCCAGGAGGAATTGCCAAAACATTTGACTCTTCACCCATTCCAATATAAAGGATTGGTCAATCACATAATAGATAGTAAATGGATTGGCTTGAAAATAAATGAATTGTTAGTTGTAGAATATTATTCTCGTCAGACTTAAACCTAACTAAAATAACAAGGGTTCGAACAATTTTGTCCCCTGTCACCTAAGTAAAGAGACAAAAGGTATGGGTTTTCTTGGGGGATTTTTATCCCATTGATATATCCTAGAATGATAGGGGCATTTTCATTCCTTGTCCACTCGTATTTTCTGTTCCACAGAAATTAGGAATAGAGAATCCATATCAAAGAAAGATAGAACTCTTGAAATAAGGGTATCCATTGTTAGGTGATTTGATATATTGCGGTCAATAGCATTTCAGTAACATTGATAAATTAGGTGAAGGTGCGGAAAGAGAGGGATTCGAACCCTCGGTAAACAAAAGCCTACATAGCAGTTCCAATGCTACGCCTTCAACCACTCGGCCATCTCTCCTACATAATGATTAGGATAATGATTATGGCCCCGAAAGCGAGTGAATCGCGAGTCAATCCCGATTTGAGAACGAAGATAACTGTCAATGCAACTATTGATGTAATTATTCCAACTGTATTTATTATCATATAGAATTTAGTATCATATATATTAGATTAGATGTTGGATAGGTACGGTACGTACAATTAATTCTAACTATAAACTATAAAAAATAGAAAACTTTTAATCATTTAATCAAAGAAAGACTTTTCCTTCGGGGCTAGGGGGATAAAGAAATTTTTTTTTTGTGAAAAACTTTTTCTTAAAAACAATAAACAATAAAGATATATATCTATTTATGTTTGCTGTTTGCGAAGATGACGTTCCCGTCTTTTTCTGATATCTATACCGGCTAAAATAACGGGATTGGAACGACTCGAACACGCGGTCTATCTTTTTTTATGAGTTAAGTCTGTTTTTATGTTATTTCGTACTGTATAATTACTTTTTTTGTAGGATCGTTTTCTAACGAGAGGTAATTAAAAGAAATTTTAAAATGGATTGCTACCTATGCCTAGATCCCGGATAACTGGAAATTTGATTGATAAGACCTTTACAATTGTAGCCAATATCTTATTACGAATAATTCCGACAACTTCAGGAGAAAAAGAGGCATTTACTTATTACAGAGATGGTGTGATTTGATTTCTTTTATTTACCGCGTCGAGTTTTAGGAGAAAGACACATTAGCCGGGATAGAAAGATTTGAAAAAAACTCTACGTTTATTGAAGGTGAAGTTTCTAAAAAAACATTCCTTCTGTCGTGTATCCCCGATTAATGCAGCCTCAGATGTTTCAATTGTCGATTCTAGCATTGAGCGAAAAGGTTACACCTATGGCTATGGGTTATGTATTGCAGGTTAATACTGCTCCACTAGTACCACTAGGCGGCATAGAGGAAGAAGCACTACGCTTAGGAATCAACAACACGAAAACTTTGCTCTAAATTTCCCCTTTTCCTTATTGGGATCGGGACTAAGAAGAATGGTTGGGACAACAAATATCCATCTCATTCGTGCTTTGGATACCCATATAACCATCGAAGACTGTTGAAGTGACTAATTCCTAGAAATTAAGGGATGTTGAGGACAAAGAAATTGTTGGAGTTAACGTAACATTTTTATATTTTTATCTAGTACCAACATCTTGGATGTTAAGAAACGATCTTTTGCAGGAAGGTTGGCTAGAGATTTCTTGTAAAAACACTAGCCCCGCTCAGTTCATAATGAGAATATTTCACTCCTTTTTGATTCTATGTATTAGGCTTATTATGCACATAAGGGAGGAGCCGTATGAGATGAAAACCTCACGTACGGTTCTGGAACGGAGATTCTTTGAATCGAATAACGACCGTAACGGATGTCTGCTCAATCCGAAGGAAATTATGCGGAAGCTTTACAGAATTATTATGAAGCTATGCGACTAGAAATCGATCCCTATGATAGAAGTTATATACTCTATAATATAGGCCTTATTCACACAAGTAATGGAGAACACACAAAAGCTTTGGAATATTATTTTCGGGCATTAGAACGAAACCCTTTCTTACCACAAGCTTTTAATAATATGGCCGTAATCTGTCATTACGTGCGACTATCTACACTATAGAAAGAAAAAGGAAAGAAAGAGCAAAATCTACTAGTAATCTACTAGTAAAAAAAAGAAAAAAAAATAGGCTTTCTACATATGGCATCGTCCAAAACAACGATTTTTATCAGCTGTAGCAAAGAAATAAACTTCATAGAAATCGAAATATGAAAAAAGAAATATGCCTAGATACTTTATTCTATGGATAAAGGATCTAATTGATAGAGGAAGCACCGTAAAGATCAATTAGCGAAATTTTTGCCGATACAATAAGAACTGCTTACTTAATGTCATAATATGAGACAAAAGCTAGGAATCCACTTATGTAATGGAGTCGACCCCCTAAAGTATTGAGCAGCGGTGTAGCATCAGATCCCAAAGATAGTAAGCCTTTTCTTTCTTATGAGAGAAGGTCTTTTTCAAAGATTCTATATAAATAGAAATTTCTATATGAAACCGAGATAGTTACCTTGCAGAAAATTGTGTAGAACACCTACGCTTTATTCTTTTGAAGGTGGGAGAAAAGATAAAACAAAAAGTTTGAAACTCATGT